CACCCGCGCAACAGCAAGTACATGAATCTTTTAAATCGACAAACCCCCCTACCCCCCGTTAAGACCCCCTCTACACAATGTACTATCTATCCTTGCCAAACCCCAAAAACAAGGAAAATACAGAATGCCACGAGAGCCCCAACTTATATCAAACAACAACATCACCTAACTAAAAACACCTAACCAACAGACCCAACTAATTGAACGCTGCCACTTTAAGGAATTTATTTTCCTTAGACAAGCACCCCTCTAGATCCGTAAAAGCCCCCGACAAATTTCTCTCCAAAACATATTAACAAAC